TCACATTATCTCGATCCAAAGAAGCAAACAAGATATGCTATTTTAGTCCTATCATTGTAGCAACGGAAATTTTTTTTAACATAAACAATTCATTCGATTTATCGTCAAACAAAAGAAAAATACAAAAAAGAAAAAAGGATACGGATAAATGGAAAGGTGAGAGAAAGAAAAAAAATGAATAGAAAAGATATATGATTCCAATATGTAAGGTCTTTGAACCCTCTTATAAAAAAATGTAATAAAGCATCAATACAGATTCACACATAATTATATGAATCTGTTCATAGAAAAATAAAAAATAAAGAGCTTCGAACCAATAACAGCTAGGGGGATTGGCTCAAGAAGAAATTTTATTAAGAGCTCCATTGTAGAATTCAGACCTAACCATTCCATTAATCAAGAAGCGATGGGAACGATGGAACCCGTGAAAAAATAAGATTCAATTGAAAATGAATCCTGACGATTCATTGGGAAGGATGGCGGAACGAACCCGAGATCAATTCATATCTTATGAGAAAGGATAAACTAACTCTACAAAATATAGATATTGAAAGAGTAAATATTCGCCCGCGAAAATTCTTTTTTTTTCTTTTTATTGAATTCTTCAATAAAAAGAAAAAAATATATATACAAAAATATATACAAAAATAAAGGAATAAAATAGATATTTAGAATTGAGTTCCATACTCAAATAAAAAATATCTAGTAAACTAGATGAATCCAAAAGAATTTTTTCATTCGTGAGGAGCCGGATGAAAAGAAATTTTCACGTCCGGTTCTGTAGTAGAGATGGAATTACAAAAGAACCATCAACTATAACCCAAAAAGAACTAGATTTCGTAAACAACACAGGGGAAGAATGAAGGGAATATCTTATCGGGGGAATCGTATTTGTTTCGGAAGATATGCTCTTCAGGCACTTGAACCCGCTTGGGTCACGTCAAGACAAATAGAAGCAGGGCGACGAGCAATGACACGAAATGCACGTCGTGGTGGAAAAATATGGGTACGTATATTTCCTGACAAACCTGTTACAGTAAGACCCGCAGAAACCCGTATGGGTTCGGGGAAAGGATCTCCCGAATATTGGGTAGCTGTTGTCAAACCAGGTCGAATACTTTATGAAATAAGCGGAGTATCAGAAATTGTAGCCCGAAGGGCTATCGCAATAGCGGCATCAAAAATGCCTATACGAACTCAATTCATTATTTCAGCATAATAAAACTAAAGGAAATGGATCTTTTGGATAACAATTGGAAGTTTTTTTTGAACAAATAATATTTCTTTTTATTTTTCACCTTTTTTTTTGCATTTATTTTTGCATCGAAAGATAAAAACAAAATATGATTCAACCTCAGACCCATTTGAATGTAGCAGACAACAGCGGGGCTCGAGAATTGATGTGTATTCGAATCATAGGAGCTAGCAATCGTCAATATGCTCGTATTGGTGACGTTATTGTTGCTGTGATCAAAGAAGCAATACCCAATACGCCCTTAGAAAGATCCGAAGTGATCAGAGCTGTTATTGTACGTACCTGTAAAGAACTCAAACGCGACAACGGCATGATAATACGATATGATGACAATGCTGCAGTTATCATTGATCAAGAAGGAAATCCAAAAGGAACTCGCATTTTTGGTGCGATTGCCCGGGAATTGAGACAAAAATTTACTAAAATAGTTTCATTAGCTCCTGAAGTATTATAAGACGAGATGTAGGATATTTACTATAATAGATTGTGTATCACGTATATACCTTTCATTTTGAATTTTTTCATTTAGTTTGAATTAATAATAAACTAAAAAGACATGTTGATTATATCAAATTGTGGGAGCACCACTGATTTTAGTTCATCATGGGTAGAGACACTATTGCTGACATAATAACTTCTATACGAAATGCGGACATGAATAGAAAAGGAACAGTTAGAATAGTATCTACTAACATCACCGAAAACATTGTTAAAATACTTTTACGAGAAGGCTTTATCGAAAATGCGAGAAAACATCAAGAAGGAAACAAATATTTTTTGGTTTTAACTCTACGACATAGAAGAAATAAGAAAGGGCCTTATCAAAATACTTTCTATTTAAAAAGGGTCAGTCGACCTGGTCTACGAATCTATTCTAACTATCAACGAATTCCTAGAATTTTAGGGGGAATGGGAATTGCAATTCTTTCTACCTCTCGAGGTATAATGACGGATCGGGAAGCTCGACTAGAAGGAATTGGCGGAGAAATTTTATGTTATATATGGTAATCCCTAAAATATCTGAATCAGATCCAAAATTTTCTATTTGTGGAAAAAAAATAGAAAAGACGGTTTGTCTAATATCACTTCTCGATTAGTTGATACTTTAAGGGGGTTTTAACTGGAATGAAAGAACAAAAATGGATTCATGAAGGTTTGATTACTGAATCACTTCCTAATGGTATGTTCTGGGTTCGTTTAGATAATGAAGATCTGATTCTAGGTTATGTTTCGGGAAGGATACGA